TTGATCCAATAGCGTTCCGTTAGATAGGAACAGATTTGATAAATACTGATAACTCTCGGATAGAGTATTAGAACGGAAAGATCCATTAGATAATGAACTATTGGTTCTAAACCATCTCTGGCGATGAATCAACAATTCGAAGTGCTTTTCTTGCGTATTCTTGATGAACCAGCGTTTATATATAGATGTAGGAGGATTTGTTTGGGAAGCAATGAGCCCCTTTGACATCTCTTCATCTGCAAAGAATTCTCGACGTGAAAACACAGAGACAGAGGGCTGATCTTTGAATAGGGAAAAGGATGGATCCGCAGGGTCCCAAATGAATTGGCTTGTTCGAAAAAAGCCTTGTTCTTTGGAAGATCTATCTCGTGTCTGGTACTGCATGGTTCCACTCTGCAAGAACTCCGAATCATTCTCTTGAAGCTCATCCTCTTTATGATAAATGATCCATTTGCCCCGAAATGACCCAGTCCAATAGGGAAATCCCAATTCAGTGGGCCTTTCGATACAATCAAATCGCCATATTCTAGGAGCCCAAACTATGTGATTGAATAAATCCTCCTCTATCTGTTGCGGATCGAGGGCCCCTTCCCCTTCTTCAAACTCCGATTCGTATTTTTCATATAGAAATCTCTGATCAACGATAGAACAAGATCCATTTTGCATCATATCTAACTGATTCCTTGGTTCGGACCGAAGAAGTAATGTCACTCGATTATTATCAAACTGACTGCAAGATTTTTCTGTCCGTGAGGATCCCGCCAGAGCCAGAGCGCCTTCTACTTCTAATAGTAATAATAGTAATAGGCCATGAACTAGATCAGAATCGTTCTCGACGAATCCATAAGAAGTGATCCAATTTTTTTCATCGTGTCTGGATGAAGACCAAAGATCTTGAGCGACCGATCCGGCAGAACAACTCAAAAGATAAAGAAGTATCGTTAATTTCTTCATGCTCGTTCCAAGTTCGAAGTACCATTTGTACAAATAAGAATCCCCTCCCTTACATGATTTCTTCTTCATATAGATAGATATAGGATCTATGGGGCAATTACTTAGAAGTACATTTTGTGTAACAGCCCTTCCTATCTGATAGAAAAGGATCCCATGATCCTGAACCGATCTTATCTGGGATCGAAAATCCCAAGTTTTTCTATGAAGAGCTGATCTAATTGTATTAGTTTCTATAATGGATTTCTTCTGTGTAATACTAATTGATAGGGCCTCATTGATAAGTGCTACAAGATCTCGCGCATTGGAACCCATGGTTATGGACCCGAATCCGTTAGTATGGAACATCTTCTTTTCCAAGTGAAATCCTCTAGTATATGAAAGAATGAAAAAGTGCTTTCGTTGTTGTGGAAGAAGAAGCCTTCGTATCTTAATGCATGTATTGAATTTATTTGGAGCTATTAGAGCGGGATCCACTTTTTGGGGAATATGAGTCGAAGCAATAACAAGAATCTTTCCAGTGGAACATCTTTCACAATCCCTGGAGAGATAGTTCTCTAATAGATCGAGGGATAAGTAATTCGACTCATTCACATGCAGATCATGAATGTTTGGAATCCATATTATGCAAGGAGACATTGCTTTTGCTAATTCGAATTGAAGGGTGATATCAAATCGGTCTATTTTCGTCGTCATATACATAGTTAGCACATTCGTCATAGTTAGCAGCTCCGTATCAATATCAAGGTCATCATTACTATCATTACTATCATCAATATCGTCACTATCATCAATATCGATATCATCAATAGGATAACCTTTAGGCTTGTCATCCAGGAACTTGTTCGGAAATACCGTAATGAAAGGAACATAGGAGTTTGTCGCTAGGTATTTGACCAAACAGGATCGTCCAGTTCCTATAGAACCTATCACTAAAATACCTCTAGAAGGGGATAGGGCTAAGCGGAGCGAAAAGGGTTTTCCATGAGGAGATGGGGAATGAAAAATATTAGCCCCACACAAGGTTTGTGAATAAGTGATTGTATGATAATGAGCAAGGAATATCCGTCTTTCTGCTAAACAGGATCTATTGAACTCATAATTCATTAGATCCTTTTGATGAATGTCAACTAAGTATCGTAAGGAAATTGATCCCGGTTGTTCAATCATTTGATAACCAGAGTCATTCTTTGATAAATGATCACTATGAGTCAGACTCAATAGAATTTGATCAATCCTTTTTTCTGTCGTTAAGGTGGAGAACTGAACCAAGAATTCTCTTTCTTCATCATCAATCGAATCACTGTTCGCGATCCAGAATTCTATTTTATCATCAATCCAATCACCATTCACGTTTTTTCTTTTTCTTATCAATGAATAGATCTCTTTACTTGTACGACTTAGATGTCTCGTATTTCTCGAAAAAATGATTCGATTGATGGGATTTGGTATGATACTTACAAGATCGATGAGATTGATCTTCCAATATTTCTTCTTAGAACGTATTGATTTGACCCCATAAGCGGGACCACCACCCAATAGCATGTTG